TAATTCATTAAAAAAGAGAGTGGTTTTATTCGAAGCGCTTCGTGATTTTCAACCAATTATGTGCTTCAATATAATTACCTGGAGTAAGCGCTATAGCTTGTTTCCAATACTCAGCAGCTTGATCGGACCAAGCTTCCGCAATTTCAGAATCACCCTGTAGAATGGCCTGTTCTCCCCGGTCGGAATAGGTGGTTCCTTCCCTTAGAACCGTACTTGAGAGTTTCCTATCTCATACGGCTCAAAAATCGATTCTTTTTGTGTCCTATCTTAATCTACCCTATGCTAACTGAATTAGATTTCTCATAAACCTATCCCATTTTTTCTTGGGTTAACCAGAAGAAGTTAATTACATAAGTTTCAAACCCTAATTTTGATCAATAATCAGAATCAGTTTGATCTTTTCTCCCACCTTCAGAAGAATGAAGCATAGGTATCCCCACAATATCGTTAGAATTTTCTGAAAGGTAACTATCTCGGTTTCATATATGGAATTCATATAGAATCTTTGAAAAAGACTTTTTTCCATAAGAAAAAAGAACTTACTATCTTTGGGATCTGATGCTACACCGCTGCTCAATACCTTAGTGGATTGACTCTATTACATAAGTTGATTCCTAACTTTTGTCCCATATCATGACATAAGTAAGCAGTTCTTAACTGTATCGACTCAATAGCTCGCTAATTGATCTTTACGGTGCTTTCTCTATCAATTTGATCCTTTATCCATAGAATATAGTATATAGGCTGCACTCATTTTTTTTTCTTCCTATTTTGGTTCTCGTGAAGTCTCTTTCCTTGCTACAGCTGATAAAAATCGTTGCTTTGGACGATGCATTATGTAGAAAGCCTATTTTTCTAGTATTTACTAGCCAATTTGATCTTTGCTTTTTTTCCTTATTTCTATAGTGGAGATAGTCGCACGTAATGACAGATCACGGCCATATTATTAAAAGCTTGTGGTAAGAATGGGTTTCGTTCTAGTGCCCGGAAATAATATTCCAAAGCCTTTGTATGCTCTCCATTGCTTGTGTGTATAAGGCCTATGTTATAGAGTATATAACTTCGATCATAGGGATCAATTTCTGGTCGCGTAGCTTCATAATAATTCTGTAAAGCTTCCGCATAATTTCCTTCGGATTGAGCCAACATCCGTTACGGTCGTTCATTCTATTCAAAAAATCTCCGTTCCAGAACCGTACATGAGATTTTCATCTCATACGGCTCCTCCCTTCTGCGCATAGTACTAAGGGGAATAATCCATAGAATAAAAATTGAACTATTCTCATCTCATTATGAACTGAAAGGAACTAGTATTTTTACAAGAAATCTCTAGCCAGCCTTCCCGCAAGAGGTTTTTTCTTAACACCAATCATATTAGTGTTAGATATAAATGGTAACTCCAACAATTTCTTTGTTCTCAACGCCTTCTATTTCCAGGAATTAGTCACTTCAACGATCTTTGATGGTTATACGGGTATCCAAAGTACAAACGAGATGGATGTTTGTTGTCCCAACCATTCTTGTTAGTCCCGATACCGATAAGGAAAGGGGGAATTTATAACAAAGTTTTTGTGTTGTTGATTCCTAGGTGTAGTGCTTTTTCCCTTATGCCGTCTATTGGTACTGATGTAGTGTAGGATTGACCCGCAATACAGAACCCATAGGTGTAACCTTTCGCTCAATACTCAAATCAACAATTGAAACATCTGAGGCTGCATCAATCGAGGATACACGATGGAAGGAATTGTTCTATCTCCAAACTTCACCTTCACCGAGCGTAGGTTTATTTCAAGAATTTCGTTCTTTCTATACCGAACCGCGTCTCTTTCTCGTAAGACTGAGGTGAGGGCTAAAAAAAACAAGAAAAAAGAATCAAATCGCACCATCTCTGTAATAGGTAAATGCCTTTTTTTCTCCTGAAGTTGTCGGAATTATTCGTAATAAGATATTGGCTACAATTGAAGAGGTCTTATCAATAAAATTTCCATTTATATTAGATCTAGGCATAATTAGCAATCCATTCTAGAATTCTTTTCATTACCCCTGGGGAAAATGATCCCACAAACAAAGCAAAGGAATTATACAGTACGAAATAACATAAAAACAGACTAATTTTATTCTAATAAATAGATATTAAATAGATATGGGCTTTCCACTTAAATTGTCCCCTTTTGTTTGGGAAAGATATGAGATATTGGAATCAGATTGATTTCATTCCCATTTTTGTAGTATACCAATGAGCGGAACTATTACTATTTCATCTAAGTTAAATAACCAAGGACTTTTTTTACTACAGATTCTGATAACTCGAGAAGTTTTGATTTGGTTATGATCCAAAGAGAAAAAAGAATGGAATAATCATTCCATGAAAAAATAGAGTAGAGTAACCATACCTTCTGTTTGCATAACGTGTATACACCACGCCATACAATCGAAATATCAAAATCCATGGGACGATTCATAAATTTGGAATAGATCCGCGGGGTAGCTGATGAATGAG